TTTAATAATTAAAATAAAGAAAAAAAAACAGAGTTTTCTTATTTGAAACGCCTTGTGATCTTCAACCAATTTTGTGCTTCAATATAATTACCGGGAGTAAGTGCTATAGCTTGTTTCCAATACTCAGCGGTTTGGTTGAACCAAGCCTCCGCAAGTTCAGAATCCCCCTGTCGAATGGCCTGTTCTCCCCGGTCGGAATAGGCAGGTAAATTCCTTCCCTTAGAACCGTACTTGAGAGTTTCCTACCTCATACGGCTCACCAGTCAATTCTTTTGGTGTCCTATATTTTAAAAAATTTACCATATCTACTAATCTAATTGAATGAAATTTATCATAGATCTATCCCATTTTTTTTCTCGAGTTAAGCAAAAGAAGTTAATTATATAAGTTTCAAACTTCAATTTTGCTGAATAATTAAATAAGTTTTATCTTTTCTCCCACCTTCAGAAGAATAAAGCATAGGCATTCCACTATCGTTACAATTTTCTGAAAGATAACTATCCCGGTTTCATCTAGAAATTTATTATAGAATCCTTGAAAAAGACTTTCCTTCATAAGAAAGGAAAGACTTACTGTCTTTGGGATCTGATGCTACACCGCTGCTCAATATCGCAGGGGATCCACCCTATTACATAAGTGGATTCCATAATTTTTATCTTATATCGTGATATAAGTAAGCAGTTTTTATTGTATCGGCCAAAAACCTCACTAATTGATCTTTACGGTGCTTCTTCTATCAATTAGATCCTTTATCCATAGAATAAAAATATCTAGGCATACCTATTTCTTCATATTTCGACTTCTATGAAGTTTCTTTGTTTGCTACAGCTGATACAAATCGTTAGTTTGGACAATACATATGTAGAAAGCCCTTTTTTTTTAGTATTTATTAGCGAATTTGCTATTTTTTTTTCTTTCTATAGTGGAGATAGTCGCACGTAATGACAGATCACAGCCATATTATTAAAAGCTTGTGGTAAGAACGGGTTTCGTTCTAGTGCCCGAAAATAATATTCCAAAGCTTTCGTATGTTCTCCGTTCCTTGTGTGGATAAGGCCTATGTTATAGAGTATATAACTTCGATCATAGGGATCGATTTCTAGTCGCATAGCTTCATAATAATTCTGTAGAGCTTCCGCATAATTTCCTTCGGATTGAGCCGACATCCGTTACGGTCGTTCGTTATTCGATTCAAAGAATCTCCGTTGCAGAACCGTACGTGAGATTTTCATCTCATACGGCTCCTCCCCCTTTATGTGATGCGCATAATGAGATGAGAGTAATACACGAAATCAAAAAAGATTGAAATATTCTCATTATGAACTCATGGGACTAGTGTTTTTACAAAAAATCTCTAGCCAACCTTCCTGTAAAAGATCTTTTCTTAACATCAAGCATGGTGTTACTAGATAAAAACGGTAACTCTAACAATTTCTTTGTCCTCAACGCCTCTAAATTTCCAGGAATTAGTCACTTCAACAGTCTTCGATGGTTATACAGGTATCCAAAATACAAACGAGATGGATGTTTGTTGTCCCAACCATTTTTGCAAGTTCCGATCCCGATAAGGAAAAGAGATAATTTATAACAAAGTTTTCGTGTTGTTGATTACTAGGCGTAGTGCTTCTTCCCCCCTGCTACCTATTTTTATTAGTGAAGTAGAGTTGACTTAATCCATAGGTGTAACCTTTCGCTCAATACTAAAATCGACAATTAAAGCATCCGAGGTTACATTAATCGTGGATACACGACAGAAGGAATTTTTTTATTTCTAAATTGCACCTCCAAGAAGCGTAGATTTATTTCAATTATTGTTTTCTTTCTATCCCGAATAATGTGTCTTTCTACTAAGACTGAGAGCGGTAAAGAAAAAAAAAATCAAATCGCACCATCTCTGTAATAGGTGAATGCCTCTTTTTCCCCGGAAGTTGTTGGAATTATTCGTAATAAGATATTGGCTACAATTGAAAAGGTCTTATCGATAAAATTCCCATTTATCCGAGATCTAGGCATCGGTAACAACCCATTCTATAGTTTCTTTTAATTACCTCTCATGAGAAAATGATCCCACAAACAAAGGAATTGCATAGTACGAAATAACATAAAAACGGATTCATTAAAAAATCCTACTCGATACTCAAATTGTTTCTTTTTGATTTGACAGGAATCAATAAAAAATAAGAAATATTTCAATCCGGTTAAATTTCATCCAAATGTAATCAGAATGCAGGGAACTGTTCTGATTTCATCGAAGTTGAAGAATAAAATAAATTTTTTTATCTTACAGATTGGGTGGGGTAATTCGAAAAGTTTTTTTGATTGAATTATGATCCAAAGAGCAAAAAGAATCAAATAATTATTCTATGATTCATAAATTTTGACTAGATCTATGGTATGGGATAAGGAGTTGGTGTTGAAAAATCGAAAACTGTAAAAGTCGAATTTTTAGAAAAAAGAAAAATGGAATCATAGTTTAAAAAACTAAATAGAATCATGATCT